GCTACTGTAGCTTAAACTAAAGCATAACACTGAAGATGTTAAGAAAGACCGTAGAACGTCTCAGGGGCACAAAGGCTTGGTCCTGACTTTACTATCAGCCTTAGCTAGATTTACACATGCAAGTCTCCGCAATCCTGTGAGGATGCCCTACCCCTCCCACCGGGAGACAAGGAGCAGGCATCAGGCACATCTCTATAGCCCACGACGCCTTGCTTAGCCACACCCCCAAGGGAACTCAGCAGTGATAGATATTAAGCCATAAGTGAAAACTTGACTTAATTATGGCTAAAAGGGCCGGTAAACCTCGTGCCAGCCACCGCGGTTATACGAAGGGCCCAAGTTGATAGTTGCCGGCGTAAAGCGTGGTTAGGTTTAAAATTTAAACTAGAGCCGAATGGTCACAAGGCTGTTATACGCGTTCGATAACAGAAGCCCAATTACGAAAGTAGCTTTACACTAACTGAACCCACGAAAGCTAGGGCACAAACTGGGATTAGATACCCCACTATGCCTAGCCCTAAATATTGATAGAACACTACGCTCACTATCCGCCAGGGTACTACGAGTAACAACTTAAAACCCAAAGGACTTGGCGGTGCTTTAGACCCACCTAGAGGAGCCTGTCCTACAACCGATAATCCCCGTTCAACCTTACCTTTTCTTGTCATTACCGCCTATATACCGCCGTCGCAAGCTTACCCTGTGAAGGATATATAGTAAGCTAATTTAGTATTAACTCCATACGTCAGGTCGAGGTGTAGCGCATGTAAAGGAAAGAGATGGGCTACATTTACTGCCATAGTAAATACGGAGGGTTCAGTGAAAATCTGTACCTGAAGGAGGATTTAGTAGTAAGCAGGAAGTAGAGTGTCCTGCTGAATTAGGCGCTGAAGCGCGCACACACCGCCCGTCACTCTCCCCTAACAATAATAGTTATTAAATTAGAAGCCTTAGTCACAAAGGGGAGGCAAGTCGTAACATGGTAAGTGTACCGGAAGGTGTACTTGGAATAACCAGGGCATGGCTAAACATAGCAAAAGCATCTCACTTACACCGAGAAGATATCCGTGCAAATCGGATTGTCCTGATACCAAAGAGCTAGCCCCCACCCCAAAAAGCAACCAACCACTATTAGTACCCATAGACGAACTAGTAAACGTAAAGTAAATCATTCTTCCCCCTCAGTATAGGTGATAGAAAAGGAATTCAAGGAGCGATAGAACAAGTACCGCAAGGGAATGCTGAAAGAGAAGTGAAATAAGCCAGTGAAGTTTAGAAAAGCAAAGATTAACCCTTGTACCTTTTGCATCATGATTTAGCCAGTGTAATTCAAGCAAAGGGTACTTTAGTTTGATAACCCGAAACTAGGTGAGCTACTCCAAGACAGCCTAATATAGGGCCAACCCGTCTCTGTGGCAAAAGAGTGGGAAGAGCTTCGAGTAGAGGTGACAGACCTACCGAACCTAGTAATAGCTGGTTGCCTAAGAATTGAATAGAAGTTCAGCCTCCAGGCTTCTTCTTTCCACTAAGTAAAACTTTTAAAGATAACAAGAAAACCAGGAGAGTTAGTCAAAGGGGGTTCAGCTCCTTTGACCGAGGATACAACTTTTTTAGGAGGATAAAGATCATATTAACTAAAGATATAGGTTCGTAGTGGGCTTAAAAGCAGCCACCAAACGGAAAGCGTTAAAGCTTGGACATATATTAAATATCCCCAATAATGATCACCAAATCTTATTCCCCTAGTTTTATTAGGCCGTCCTATGCCCACATAGGAGTGACTATGCTAATATGAGTAATAAGAGAGCCCACACCTCTCTCCCTGCACAAGTGTAAATCAGCACGGATAACCCACTGAATATTAACGGCCCCACACCAAGAGGGTAGTAAGTAAGATATCAACGAACCAGAAGACCACTTATTAAATTCACCGTTAACCCCACACAGGAGTGCTTCCAGGGAAAGACTAAAAGAAAAAGAAGGAACTCGGCAAACAATTAAGCCTCGCCTGTTTACCAAAAACATCGCCTCCTGTAACAATAAAAATAGGAGGTCCCGCCTGCCCTGTGACTGTAAGTTTAACGGCCGCGGTATTATGACCGTGCGAAGGTAGCGTAATCACTTGTCTCTTAAATGGGGACCTGTATGAATGGCATTACGAGGGCTTGACTGTCTCCTTTTTCAGGTCAATGAACTTGATCTCCCCGTGCAGAAGCGGGGATACATACATAAGACGAGAAGACCCTATGGAGCTTTAGATACAAGAGCAGAGCACGTCAAGACCCCCTAAGCAAGGGCCTGAACAAAGTGCACACCCTGCCTTAATGTCTTTGGTTGGGGCGACCGCGGCGAAAAATTTAACCTCCGCGTGGAATGGGAGTACTTAATTACACTCTCCTACACCCGAGAGCCACAGCTCTAAGTAACAAAACTTTTGACCTATAAAGATCCGGCCACGCCGATCAACGGACCGAGTTACCCTAGGGATAACAGCGCAATCCTCTTCTAGAGCCCATATCGACAAGAGGGTTTACGACCTCGATGTTGGATCAGGACATCCTAATGGTGCAGCCGCTATTAAGGGTTCGTTTGTTCAACGATTAAAGTCCTACGTGATCTGAGTTCAGACCGGAGTAATCCAGGTCGGTTTCTATCTATGCCATGACCTTCTCTAGTACGAAAGGACCGAGAAGGAGAGGCCCATGCCCCACGCACGCCTCACCCCCACCCTATGAAGACAACTAAATAAGGTAAGAGGGCATATACCCCTTCAACCTTATATAACGGTAAGCTGGGGTGGCAGAGCCCGGTGAGTGCTAAAGACCTAAGCTCTTTCGACAGGGGTTCAAATCCCCTTCTCAGCTATGACCTCTATGTTACTAGTATATATCATTAACCCCCTAGCCTTGATTGTCCCAGTCCTTCTAGCCGTCGCCTTCTTCACCCTCCTTGAACGAAAAGTTCTCGGCTATATACAACTCCGAAAAGGGCCTAATATTGTTGGCCCTTATGGCCTTCTACAACCGATTGCCGACGGTGTCAAACTCTTTATTAAAGAGCCCGTCCGTCCATCTACCGCATCACCTATTCTATTTTTACTTGCCCCCACTATGGCTCTTACCCTAGCCCTCACATTATGAGCACCTATTCCCATACCTTATTCTGTGCTTGACCTAAACTTATCGGTGTTATTCATTTTAGCCTTATCCAGCCTAGCAGTCTATTCAATTTTGGGCTCTGGCTGAGCCTCCAATTCAAAATATGCCCTAATTGGAGCACTACGTGCGGTAGCTCAAACCATCTCCTATGAAGTCAGCCTAGGACTTATCCTTCTTAGTCTTATCATCTTTACAGGCGGCTTTACACTTCAAACCTTTAACATTGCCCAAGAAAGCGTATGACTTATTTTACCGGCCTGACCACTAGCAGCTATATGATATATTTCAACCCTGGCAGAGACTAACCGAGCACCATTTGACCTAACCGAAGGAGAGTCCGAGCTTGTCTCAGGATTTAACGTTGAGTATGCCGGGGGCCCTTTCGCCCTCTTCTTCCTAGCGGAATATGCAAATATTTTATTAATAAATACGCTATCTGCTACCTTATTTTTAGGGGCTTACCATATTCCATCCCTCCCCGAACTAACAGCCGTGAACCTTATAATTAAAGCAACTTTTCTCTCAGTCTTGTTCCTATGGGTCCGAGCCTCTTATCCACGTTTCCGATACGACCAGCTTATACACTTAATCTGGAAAAACTTCCTCCCCCTTACACTCTCTCTGATTATCTGACACCTCGCTCTTCCTATCGCATTTGTTGGAGTGCCCCCTCACCTCTAACAAGGGAGCTGTGCCTGAAGCAAAGGGCCACTTTGATAGAGTGTATTATGAGGGTTAAAGTCCCTCCAACTCCTTAGAAAGAAGGGATTTGAACCCAACCTGAAGAGATCAAAACTCTTAGTGCTTCCACTACACCACTTCCTAGTAAGGTCAGCTAATGAAGCTTTAGGGCCCATACCCCTACCATGAAGGTTAAACTCCTCCCCTTCCTAATGAGCCCCTACGTTGCAACCACCCTCTTGTTTGGACTATTTTTTGGCACCGCTATTACACTTACAAGTTCACACTGACTTCTCGCCTGAATAGGCCTAGAAATAAATACCCTAGCTATCCTACCCCTAATAGCCATACCCCATCACCCCCGAGCAGTTGAAGCCGGTACTAAATACTTCCTTACCCAAGCCACAGCTGCCGCCATGTTACTGTTTGCTAGCGCAACTAATGCCTGAATAAGTGGGCAATGGGACATTCAACAAATGTCTGACCCCCTCCCCGTAACCCTAATTACCCTAGCCCTTGCACTCAAACTAGGCCTTGCCCCCCTCCACTCCTGACTCCCTGAAGTACTTCAAGGCTTAGACCTAGGCACAGGCCTTATTATATCCACCTGACAGAAGTTGGCCCCCTTTGCATTGCTTCTGCAACTCCACCACAACCACCCCACCCTACTCGTTACTCTTGGTGTTTTATCAACCCTTATTGGGGGGTGGGGGGGCTTAAACCAAACACAGCTCCGGAAAATTATAGCCTACTCATCAATTGCACACCTAGGCTGAATAATCTTAGTTTTACAATTCTCACCCTCTCTCACCCTATTATCACTATTCACCTACCTTGTTATGACAACCTCAACATTCCTGGTTTTTAAACTAACCAAATCAACAAACATCAACGCCCTGGCAATCTCGTGAGCTAAAACCCCAGCACTTGTCTCACTAGCCCCTCTCGTTTTGATATCATTAGGAGGCCTGCCCCCACTAACAGGTTTTATACCGAAATGGTTAATTATTCAGGAGTTAACAACCCAAGAGCTCGCCCCCCTGGCTACATTAGCAGCCCTCACCGCCCTCCTTAGCCTTTACTTTTACCTCCGACTCTCATACGCGGTCACACTTACTATCTCCCCAAACACTTTAATAGGGACTACCTCCTGGCGATTTTTACCCAAACCTTCCACCCTCCCCATCGCTAGCTCCATGGCCCTCACCATCTTGCTTCTCCCTCTAACCCCTCCTATCTATACACTACTTTCTGGCTAAGGGTTTAGGTAAGATACTTAGACCAAGAGCCTTCAAAGCTCTAAACGGGGGTGGGAATCCTCCAACCCTTGACATAACCCATACAGCTGAAAGCATGGACAATTCATTTCTGACCATGGCTCTTCTTAGCTCAGATGGAGTTTAATTCCCTCAACTCTCAAATAACTAGGGTAGTCCTGTCTTAACCCTCATTCCCTAAGATTTAAGATAACTTGTTTATTAGTATAAGAAGTGGAAACCGACAACTCTCGAGAATACCCCGAGCTCTGCTACGCTAGCCCATGGCCTAAACACTAATAAGACTTGCAGGGGCTAACCCACATCTCCTGAATGCAAATCAGGTGCTTTAAGTAAACTAAAGCCTCCAGCTAGACAGGTAGGCTTTGATCCTACAAACTCTTAGTTAACAGCTAAGCGCTCAAACCAGCGAGCATCTATCTAATTCCCCGCCTGTTGTGTAAACTTAAAACAGGCGGGGAAAGCCCCGGAAGAGTTCTATTCTTCCTCTTCAGATTTGCAATCTGATATGTCAAAACACCTCGGGGCTTGGTAAGAAGAGGACTTAAACCTCTATTTATGGAGCTACAATCCACCACTTAAATTCAGCCATCCTACCTGTGACCTCCGCACGTTCCCCCTTCTCGACACACTTAAAACGCTTTAGTACCCAAACTGCAAAACTTGGTATGTATGCTTCTCCCATTCAGGTTATATTTAAGATTGATTTCTCGAAAGCATTTTCCTTCTCCACACGTTGAATTTTCTCAACCAACCACAAAGACATCGGCACCCTTTACCTCGTATTCGGTGCCTGAGCTGGAATAGTAGGCACAGCCCTGAGCTTGCTCATCCGAGCGGAACTCAGCCAACCTGGGGCCCTCCTAGGAGACGACCAAATTTATAACGTTATTGTTACAGCGCATGCTTTTGTAATAATCTTTTTTATAGTAATACCTCTTATGATTGGAGGCTTTGGTAACTGACTCATCCCTATAATGATCGGCGCCCCAGATATAGCATTCCCTCGAATGAACAACATAAGCTTTTGACTCCTCCCCCCGTCATTCCTTCTACTTCTCGCCTCCTCCGGTGTAGAAGCGGGGGCAGGGACTGGATGAACAGTATATCCCCCTCTGGCTGGTAATTTAGCTCACGCAGGGGCATCCGTCGACCTTACTATTTTCTCGCTACACCTAGCAGGTATTTCTTCTATCTTAGGAGCCATTAATTTTATTACAACTATTATTAATATAAAACCCCCTGCCATTTCACAATACCAGACACCATTATTTGTGTGGTCTGTACTAATTACTGCAGTTCTTCTCCTTCTGTCCCTCCCTGTCCTCGCCGCAGGAATCACTATGCTCCTAACAGACCGAAACCTTAATACTACCTTCTTTGACCCCGCTGGAGGAGGAGACCCGATCCTATATCAACACTTATTCTGGTTCTTCGGACACCCGGAAGTCTACATTTTAATTTTACCGGGCTTTGGTATAATTTCACATATCGTTGCATTTTATTCTAATAAAGAACAACCATTTGGATACATAGGAATGGTGTGGGCAATAATGGCCATCGGCCTTTTAGGATTTATTGTATGGGCCCACCATATATTCACAGTAGGTATGGACGTAGACACCCGAGCCTACTTCACATCCGCTACTATAATTATCGCCATCCCTACCGGTGTAAAAGTATTTAGCTGACTAGCTACTCTTCACGGAGGCAATATTCATTGAGAAACACCCCTTCTATGGGCGCTAGGTTTTATTTTCCTATTTACAGTGGGAGGTTTAACCGGGATTATCTTAGCAAATTCTTCTCTAGACATTGTTCTGCACGATACATATTATGTCGTCGCACACTTCCATTACGTTCTCTCAATGGGGGCTGTTTTTGCAATTATAGCAGCCTTTATACACTGATTCCCCTTATTTACAGGTTATTACCTACACAGTACATGAACTAAAATCCACTTCGCAATTATATTCCTAGGAGTCAATTTAACTTTCTTCCCCCAGCATTTCTTGGGCTTAGCTGGTATACCTCGACGATACTCCGACTACCCCGATGCCTACACCCTGTGGAACACCATCTCTTCAATAGGATCGCTTGTCTCTCTAGTTGGGGTAATCCTGCTCCTCTTCATCATCTGAGAAGCCTTCGCCGCTAAACGACGATCCATCTATATAACACAACTTTCGTCTAACGTAGAATGACTGTTTGGCTGCCCTCCCCCTTCCCACACATTTGAGGAACCTGCTTTCGTACAAGTACGAGCAAAATAACGAGAAAAGGAGGAGTCGAACCCCCCTAAATTGGTTTCAAGCCAACCACATAACCGCTCTGCCACTTTCTTGATGAGACACTAGTAAAAGCCTATTACACTGCTTTGTCAGGGCAGATTTGTGGGTTGAAGTCCCACGTGTCTTGATTAAAATAATGGCCCATCCCACACAATTAGGTTTTCAAGACGCAGCTTCACCAGTTATAGAAGAACTTCTACATTTTCACGACCATGCCTTAATAATTGTTTTTTTAATTAGCACTTTAGTGCTTTACATTATTGTCGCCATGGTAACCACTAAACTTACTAACTTATATATTCTAGATTCCCAAGAAATTGAAGTCATCTGAACTGTCCTTCCAGCAATTATTTTGATTCTAATTGCTCTCCCCTCCCTTCGAATTCTTTACTTAATAGACGAAATCAACGACCCCCACCTTACAATTAAAGCCATAGGCCACCAATGGTACTGAAGCTATGAATATACAGACTACGAAGAACTTGAGTTTGACTCATATATAATTCCCACACAGGACCTATCCCCCGGGCAGTTTCGCCTTCTAGAAACAGACCATCGAATAGTAGTCCCCGTTGAATCCCCCATTCGAATTCTAGTCTCAGCAGAAGACGTACTACACTCATGAGCAGTTCCCTCTCTCGGTGTAAAAATAGATGCAGTTCCCGGACGTCTCAACCAAACAGCTTTTATAGCATCCCGGCCCGGAGTATTCTACGGCCAATGCTCAGAAATCTGCGGAGCGAACCACAGCTTCATGCCTATCGTTGTAGAAGCAGTCCCCTTAGAACACTTTGAAAACTGATCATCTCTAATACTTCAGGACGCCTCGCCAAGAAGCTAAACAAGGACCAGCGTTAGCCTTTTAAGCTAAAAACTGGTGGTTACCACCCACCCTTGGCGACATGCCCCAACTAAACCCCAGCCCCTGATTTATTATCCTTATCTTCTCCTGAATGATCTTCTTAGCCCTATTACCACAGAAGATTATAGCCCATACGTTCCCAAACGAACTCTCACGACAAACCCCCCAGGTGTTTAAAACACACCCTTGACCCTGACCATGGCATTAAGCTTCTTTACCCAGTTTGAATCCCCCGTCTTTTTAGGCATCCCACTGATAGCCCTCGCACTCATTCTCCCCTGGACCTTGTACCCCACACCCTCGGCCCGTTGATTGGCTAACCGAGTCCTGACCTTACAGAGCCAACTAATAGGCCAGTTTACTAAGCAGTTGCTTCTCCCCTTAAATACCGGGGGTCATAAATGAGCTGCTCTATTAACCTCATTAATGATCTTCCTAATTACTCTAAATATATTAGGCCTTCTACCATACACCTTTACACCCACCACCCAACTATCACTGAACTTAGGCCTTGCAGTACCATTTTGGCTAGCAACAGTACTTGTAGGCCTACGAAACCAACCAACCCATGCCCTAGGACACCTCCTTCCAGAAGGTACTCCAACCCTCCTTATCCCGGTCCTTATTATCATTGAAACAATTAGCTTATTCATCCGCCCATTGGCCCTAGGCGTCCGACTCACTGCTAACCTAACAGCCGGCCACCTTTTAATTCAGTTAATTGCCTCAGCCGCTTTTGTCCTCCTACCAATTATACCCGTAGTGGGCCTTCTTACATCCATTGTCTTAGCTCTTTTGACCCTGCTAGAAATTGCCGTAGCAATAATTCAAGCATACGTCTTCGTCCTCCTACTATCCCTGTACCTTCAAGAAAACGTCTAATGGCCCATCAAGCACACGCATTTCATATAGTTGACCCCAGCCCCTGACCTCTAACAGGAGCAATTGCCGCCCTACTTATAACATCGGGATTAGCCACGTGATTCCACACCCACTCAACAACCCTTTTAGTACTCGGAACAGCCCTCCTTCTTCTAACTATATACCAATGGTGACGAGATATTGTACGAGAAGGCACGTTCCAAGGCCACCACACGCCCCCTGTTCAAAAAGGCCTACGATTTGGGATAATCCTATTTATTGCCTCAGAGGTCTTCTTCTTTCTAGGGTTTTTCTGAGCATTTTATCACGCGAGCCTAGCACCAACCCCAGAGCTAGGTGGCTGCTGACCCCCCACAGGCATTACCACTCTGGACCCTTTTGAAGTACCTTTACTTAATACAGCTGTATTATTAGCCTCTGGAGTTACAGTTACCTGGGCCCACCACAGCATTATAGAAGGTGAACGAAAACAGGCCATCCACTCCTTAACACTAACAATTCTTCTTGGCTTCTACTTTACCTTCCTACAAGCAATAGAATATTATGAGGCCCCCTTTACAATTGCAGACGGAGTTTACGGCTCCACCTTTTTCGTAGCAACAGGTTTCCACGGATTACACGTAATTATCGGCTCCACCTTTTTAGCTGTATGCCTATTACGTCAAATTCAATACCACTTCACATCGGAACACCACTTCGGATTTGAAGCAGCCGCCTGATACTGACACTTTGTAGACGTCGTATGATTATTCCTATATATCTCTATTTACTGATGAGGATCTTAGTCTTTCTAGTATATATAAGTATAAGTGACTTCCAATCACTTGGTCTTGGTTAAAGTCCAAGGAAAGATTATGAACCTAGTCTCGACGGTACTTCTTATCACAATCGCACTCTCTATTGTCTTAGCCCTGGTATCCTTCTGATTGCCCCAGATAAACCCAGACCAGGAGAAACTTTCCCCATACGAGTGCGGCTTCGACCCTCTAGGAACGGCCCGGCTGCCCTTCTCTCTACGCTTTTTCCTGGTGGCTATCTTGTTCTTACTTTTCGACCTAGAAATTGCCCTCCTTCTTCCCCTGCCCTGAGCTGACCAACTTGATTCCCCCCTACTTACATTTTTTTGAGCCTCTTCTATTCTAGTACTCCTAACACTAGGCCTCGTCTATGAGTGGCTGCAAGGAGGATTAGAATGGGCCGAATAGGTAATTAGTTTAATTCAAAATATTTGATTTCGGCTCGAAAGATCGTGGTTAAACTCCACCATTGCCTGATGATACCAGTCCATTTCGCCTTATCAATATCTTTCATCCTAGGTCTTTCAGGCTTAGCATTCCACCGAACACACCTTCTCTCAGCTCTGCTCTGCTTAGAAGGAATAATATTATCCCTGTTTATTTCACTCTCCCTATGAATCCTACAAATAGACTCTTCAAACTTTTCAGCAGCCCCCATACTCCTTCTTGCATTCTCCGCCTGTGAAGCAAGCACAGGCCTTTCCCTCTTAGTTGCAACTGCACGAACCCACGGCTCTGATCGCCTACAAAACCTAACCCTCCTACAATGTTAAAGATTATCACAGCAACACTGATATTAATTCCAGCAGTCTGAGCCACGCCAGCAAAATGAGTTTGACCCACAGCCCTTGCCTACAGTTTATTGGTAGCAGGTACCAGCCTAACCTGACTAGACACCACATGGTTGGCGGGCTGGACTAACATCAACTCACTCGCAGCCGTCGATGCCCTATCAATACCCCTTCTAATTCTTACCACATGATTACTTCCCCTAACAATTCTAGCGAGCCTAAAACATCTAGCACCTACACCCATTAACCACCAGCGCATGTTTATTACCGTCCTGACACTCCTTCAATGCTTCTTGCTCACGGCTTTCAGTGCCACGGAACTACTTATGTTTTACGTTCTATTCGAGGCCACCCTCATCCCCACGGTAATTATTATTACCCGATGAGGAAACCAAAAAGAACGGCTTAATGCGGGGAACTATTTCCTGTTTTATACACTAGCCGGGTCCCTCCCCCTCCTAGTGGCTTTGCTCGCCTTGTACGCCTCCTCAGGCTCCCTCTCCACACTCACAACATTCAACGCACACCTAATTCTGTCAAACTCTGTTGCAACAAAACTATGGTGGGCCGGATGCTTATTAGCCTTTCTAGTTAAATTACCCTTGTACGGATTCCACCTCTGACTACCTAAAGCACACGTTGAAGCACCTATTGCTGGTTCAATGGTACTAGCAGCAGTCCTACTAAAACTGGGAGGCTATGGCTTACTACGACTAGTAAGCATTCTCGGCCCCCTAACCTCTAGCCTGAATTACCCCTTTATGATCCTAGCCTTATGAGGTATCGTAATAGCAGCCTCAATCTGCTTACGACAAACGGACTTAAAGTCCCTAGTTGCCTACTCCTCAGTGAGTCACATGGGGTTGGTAGCATCATCTATTCTTGTTGGAACATCCTGAAGTTATACAGGAGCAATTATACTAATAATTGCACACGGTCTTACTTCCTCCCTCCTTTTCTGTCTGGCAAATACTAACTACGAACGAACACATAGTCGGACTATACTATTAGCACGAGGACTACAAATAATTCTTCCCCTAATAGCCACTTGATGATTTATTGCCAGCCTAGCCAACTTAGGCCTACCTCCCCTCCCCAACCTGATAGCAGAATTATATATTATGACAGCCCTTTATAGCTGGTCTGTATGAGCTATTCTACTATTGGGGTTAGGCTCCTTTATTACTGTAGCATATTCTCTCTTCATATACCTAATAACACAGCGAGGCCGGACCCCAAAACATATAATTAATTTACCCCCCTCTCACACTCGAGAACACCTACTTATGCTTTTACATATCGTCCCGCTTATTCTCCTAATTACTAAGCCAGGCCTAATTTCTGGTTGAAGCATATGTAGATATAGTTCAACAAGAATATTAGATTGTGATTCTAAAGATAGAGGTTAAAATCCTCTTATCCACCGAGAGAGGCACGCCTCGCAGCGGGGGCTGCTAACCTCCGACCCCCTTGGTTGAACTCCAGGGCTCCCTCGGGCAGCTTCTAAAGGATAACAGCTCATCCATTGGTCTTAGGAACCAAAAACTCTTGGTGCAAATCCAAGTAGCAGCTATGCTCTCCTATCCCACAATAATAACCTCAAGCCTCATCATCATCTTTGCACTACTTACATACCCAGTACTCACCACCCTCTCCCCCACCCCCCGTGAACCCCACTGGGCCGTAACCAACGTAAAAACTGCAGTTAAGCTAGCCTTCTTTGTTAGCCTCCTCCCCTTATTCCTATTCCTTAATGAAGGGACCGAAGTAATCATTACCTCTTGAAGCTGATTAAACATCGAAACTTTCAACATTAATATTAGCTTGAAGTTTGACTTCTACTCTGTTGTCTTTACTCCTATTGCTCTTTATGTCACCTGGTCAATTCTAGAGTTTGCATCTTGATATATGCATACTGACCCCTACATGAACCGATTTTTCAAGTACTTACTTATTTTCCTCCTTGCTATAATTGTGCTGGTAACTGCAAACAACCTATTTCAACTATTCATTGGATGAGAAGGTGTCGGGATCATGTCTTTTCTACTCATCGGTTGATGATACGGCCGAGCAGACGCAAACACCGCCGCCCTTCAAGCAGTCGTTTATAACCGTGTTGGAGACATCGGACTAATCCTTGCCATAGCATGAATTGCAACTAACCTTAACTCCTGGGAACTTCAACAAGTATTCACAACTGCCAAAGACTTTGACTTAACCCTACCCCTTCTAGGCCTTATTCTTGCCGCAACTGGTAAATCAGCCCAGTTTGGACTTCACCCGTGGCTTCCCTCTGCCATAGAGGGTCCCACACCGGTCTCTGCCCTACTGCATTCAAGCACTATAGTCGTAGCAGGCATTTTCCTCTTAATTCGAATGAGCCCATTACTGGAAAATAACCCAGCCGCCTTGACGGTCTGTTTATGCCTCGGCGCACTCACCACAGTATTTACAGCAACCTGTGCCTTGACCCAAAATGATATCAAGAAAATTGTTGCCTTCTCTACATCTAGTCAATTAGGACTAATAATAGTAACTATCGGACTCAATCAACCCCAATTAGCCTTCCTACACATCTGCACGCACGCCTTCTTCAAAGCAATACTGTTTTTGTGCTCAGGCTCAATTATTCACAGCTTGAATGATGAGCAAGACATCCGAAAAATAGGAGGTATACACCACCTTACCCCCTTCACATCCTCCGCCCTGACTGTAGGAAGCCTGGCCCTCACGGGCACTCCCTTCCTAGCAGGCTTTTTCTCAAAAGACGCAATTATTGAAGCCCTAAACACATCTCAATTAAACTCCTGGGCCCTCACACTAACCCTACTAGCCACCTCCTTCACGGCTATCTATAGCCTACGTGTCGTCTTCTTTGTGACCATGGGGTACCCCCGATTCAACGCCCTCTCCCCTATTAATGAAAATAATCCAGCAGTTATTAATCCTATCAAACGATTAGCATGGGGCAGTATCATTGCCGGCCTTTTAATTACCTCAAATATTCTCCCTTTCAAAACACCCGTCATATCGATACCCCCGCTTTTGAAACTAGCCGCCCTCGCCGTTTCAATTTTTGGTCTTCTTCTTGCCTTAGAAATAGCGTCCCTTACCAATAAACAATATAAGATTACCCCTTATCTACCTACCCATCATTTCTCCAACATACTAGGATTCTTCCCCACAATTGTGCACCGCTTTATCCCAAAACTAGGGCTAATACTAGGCCAAACCGGGGCAAGCCAAATAGTTGATCAAACTTGACTAGAAAAGACAGGCCCTAAAGCCGCAGCCTCCCTCAATCTTCCCCTAGTAACAACTACAAGCAACACACAAAAAGGTGTGATTAAAACCTACCTTGGCCTGTTTATAATTACACTCCTGTTTGCTGTCCTAACATGTATTTAACTAGACAGCACGGACCGAGCCCCGAGAAAGCCCTCGAGTCAACTCAAGCACTACCACTAATGTGAGAAGTAGAACCCACGCACTCACTACTAATATACCCCCTCCAAAAGAATACGTTAGTGCAACACCCTCAGCATCCTCTCGAGATAACGAGAATACGTCAGGCTCCCCTAAAGGTATTACATCAATTCCTGTCCAATCCCCTGTAAGAACATAGTATGCTACTCCAACAGTGACAGCGTAAAAGCCCGCATATAGCAGAACAGATCGACTCCCCCAACCCTCAGGATAAGGCTCAGCGGCCAAAGCCGCTGAATATGCAAATACAACTAGCATACCCCCCAAATAAATTAAAAATAAGACTAGGGACAAGAAAGACCCTCCGTACCCCCCGAGCACCCCACACCCTACCCCAGCCGCAGCGACCAAACCTAAAGCAGCAAAATAAGGAGAAGGGTTGGACGCCACCCCAATTAGTCCCACTACTAATCCAGATAAAAATGTAAACGTAAAATATATCACGGTTCTTGCCAGGTTTTCAACCAAGACCTGTGGCTTGAAAAACCACCGTTGTAGTTCAACTACAAGAACTAGTTTAATGGCCAGTCTTCGAAAAACACACCCCCTACTAAAAATCGCGAACGACGCACTTGTTGACCTCCCTGCCCCCTCCAACATTTCAGTATGATGGAACTTTGGTTCCCTTCTGGGTCTTTGCTTAGCTTCCCAGATTCTTACAGGCTTATTCCTAGCTATGCATTATACCTCCGACATCGCTACTGCTTTTTCCTCAGTTACACACATTTGCCGTGATGTAAACTACGGATGACTTATTCGTAATCTTCACGCAAACGGTGCCTCCTTTTTCTTCATCTGCATTTATGCGCACATCGGCCGAGGCTTGTACTACGGCTCCTACCTCTACAAGTCAACATGAAACGTAGGAGTTATCCTACTGCTTGTAACCATAATAACCGCCTTTGTAGGCTACGTCTTACCCTGAGGACAGATATCTTTTTGAGGGGCTACCGTTATTACCAACCTTCTATCAGCAGTCCCCTATGTAGGAGGCACACTAGTACAATGAATCTGAGGAGGTTTTTCCGTAGATAACGCCACCCTCACCCGGTTCTTTGCATTCCACTTCTTGTTCCCATTCGTGATTGCAGCCCTCACCTTAATCCACCTCCTCTTTCTGCACGAAACTGGGTCTAATAACCCCCTCGGCCTCAACTCAAACGTTGATAAGATCTCTTTCCACCCCTACTTTTCCTACAAAGACCTCCTAGGCTTCGCAGCTTTACTTGTTGCACTTACATCCTTGGCCCTTTTCTCACCCAACTTGTTGGGTGACCCAGACAACTTCACTCCTGCCAACCCCCTCGTCACACCCCCCCATATTAAACCAGAATGGTACTTCTTGTTTGCATATGCGATCCTACGGTCCATCCCCAACAAACTTGGAGGCGTCCTAGCACTTCTGGCCTCCATCCTAGTACTTATGATTGTACCCTTCCTGCACTCATCCAAACAACGCAGTCTAACCTTCCGACCAATTTCGCAGTTCCTATTTTGAACTCTCATCGCAGATGTACTAATTCTAACTTGGATCGGGGGCATGCCCGTAGAAGACCCTTTCATCATCATTGGCCAGGTAGCCTCTGTCCTCTATTTTTCATTATTCCTCATCTTCTTTCCCCTCGCAGGCTGAATAGAGAATAAAGTACTCGGACTAACCTGCATCGATAGCTCAGCGTGTTAGAGCACCGGTCTTGTAAACCGGGCGCCGGGAGTTAAAATCTCCCTCAATGCATCAAAGAAGGAAGATTTTAACTTCCACCACTAGCTCCCAAAGCTAGAATTCTTAATTAAACTATTCCTTGTACATATATGTATTATCCACATACATATATATTAACCATATCCCTGGGGTAAAGACTACATATGTATTATCACCACTCATTGTATTAAAACATTCATTTGTCACCATGAATCGAAGATAAACCCTAACCTGTTAGAGAATATTTAGATTATCATGATTTAGGGGAATTCCCCTCACAACACAACTAAACCTCCAATATGGTGAACTTTTGGCACTGATCCTCATCTCGACAAACCTCACTTATAATGCGCAGTAAGAACATCGCAACCAGCACTAAGTAATACCCCCGCACCGCGATTATTGATGGTCAGGAACATTAATTGTGGGGGCTTCACAGGGTGAACTATTCCTGGCATTTGGCTCCTACCTCAGGTCCATAGATTGATATTATTCCCTCCACTTTCATTGACGCTCGCATAAGTTAATGTAGATAAACATATTACCCGTTACCCCCCAAGCCGGGCGTTCACTCCATCGGGCTATGATTCCTTTTTTTTTTTTCCTTTTCACTTGGCATCTCACAGTGAATATAACCATAAGTAATAAGGTCGGACATTTGGTTTGAAGCAGGAAAATAGTATGAACGGAGAAGAGACTTTTTACGAAGAATTGCATATTAGGATATCATGAGCATAAGTAGTGGTTATTTACCTTAAGATACTCGAGACTACCCCTGGTTTCTGGTCGTTTAAACCCCCCCTACCCCCCCAGCAGTACTGAGATCATTAAGACTTCTGAAAACCCCCCGGAAACAGAAAAACCTCGAGCAATACAATAACGTTTGTTCCCCTAATCAATATTTTTAATATTTACAATATTGCCAATTTTTGATTGC